CGTTTTCGATAAAACCTTCTCGTAAAAGTATTTTAACAATATTTTCAGTGATATTAGTAGATGCTATTCGAACCACTCTTTTTTTATCCATATCAGCATTTCGTATAGAGGTTATTATGTCAGCAATAGTATCCCTACCCATGATGAATTAAAATTCTTGGTGCTCCCAAATTTTGATATAATCAACATGCTTTTCTTGTTTTTTTACTTATTTGTTTATGAATATGAATTCTTAAAGGCATATGCATGAGACATAATCTATTAATTAATAATTAATCTGAATCCATTTCTTAATCTCTTTCTTTCAAATACTTTACTCTAACCATATCATGGTCTCATTTTATAATACCTCCGGAGCTAATGAAACTATTTTAGTAAAATTTAACTGTCTCAATTCCCGGGCAATTGCACCAAAAACCCGAGTTCCCTTTGGGTTTCCTTCTTGATCGATGACAACCGCAGCATTGTCATCATATCGTATTATCATACCATTATCACGTTTGAGTTCTTTACAAGTACGTACAATTACAGCTCTGACCACTTCTGATCTTGCTAGGGGCATATTTGGCACTGCTTCTTTGATCACAGCAACAATAACGTCACCGATATGAGCATATCGACGATTGCTAGTTCCTATAATTCGAATACACATCAATTCTCGAGCCCCGCTGTTATCCGCTACATTCAAAAGGGTCTGAGGTTGAATCATATCATTTTTTTTTTAATCTATTCTTTCAATGCAAAGGGCGAAGAAAAAAGAAATATTGTTTGTCCAAAAAAAGAAATCAGCACCTGCGATTGTTTTTTTTTAATCCTCAAGACCTATTTCCTTTGATTCTCCGTTTTTATGCCGAAATAATGAATTGAGTTCGTATAGGCATTTTAGATGATGCTATTGAAATAGCCTTTCTGGCTATATTTTCTGTTACTCCACCCATTTCATAAAGGATTCGACCTGGTTTAACAACAGCTACCCAATATTCAGGAGATCCTTTCCCCGAACCCATACGTGTTTCTGCGGGTCTTACTGTAACCGGTTTGTCTGGAAATATACGTACCCATATTTTTCCACCACGTCGTGCATTTCGTGTCATTGCTCGTCGACCTGCTTCTATTTGTCTAGAGGTGATCCAAGCAGGTTCAAGTGCCTGAAGAGCATATTTACCGAAAGAAATATGATTACCTCGATAAGATATTCCCTTCATTCTTCCTCTATGTTGTTTACGGAATCTGGTTCTTTTGGGGTTATAGTTGATGGTTGGTTCTGAATTCCATCTCTACTACAGAACTGGACGTGAGAGTTTCTTCTCATCCAGCTCCTCGCGAATAAGAAAATCTTCAACTTCTCTATTATTCGTTTGTATATCTTGTTTTTTTAGATAACTAAACATATTAATATTTCTATTTTCAATTTGAAATTTAAATATTCTATGACTTTTTATTTTTATAATGTTATAACGAATCTTTATTTTGTTTTGTCTTTTATTTTCTTCGATTGACCCAAATTTAGAAATCCAAGAAAATAAAGGCTTCGCAGGCGAATATTTACTCTTTTCATCGCTATTTCAGTTGTAGGGTTAGCTCTTGATTTTTCTTTTCCCAATAGATGAATATGAATGAATTAGTCTCTGGTTTGTTCCGCCATCCCGATCAATGAATCCGTTTTCAATAGATTTGGATTCATAGGTTCCATCGTTCCCATCGCTTCTTATTTAATGGTTAGGTCTGATTTCTACAATGGAGCTCATAATGAAATTTTTTCTTGAGTCAATCTTCTTAGTCTTTATTGGCTCGAAGCTCTTATTTTTTTTTATTTTATAAACGGATTCATTTAATTATGTACGAATCAGTATTGATGCTTTATTACACTGCCTTTTATGAGATGACTCATAGACCTTACATATTGGATGGAATTCTATATCATTGGTATTTTTCTCTCTCTTTCTTTCACCTTTCCATTTATCCACATCTTTGTTCTCTAGTTCGCTTTATAACTTAGAATTAGATTGATTTTTCTTTTGTTTATGCAAAAAATATTTCAGTTGCTACAATGATATGACCGATATATCATATCTTGACTGGTTCTTTGGATCCAGATAATGCGAAGTGATGAGTTGGTTATTAGTCCTATAGTTATTAGTTTATACTAAGAGGTTGGTCTTTTTTTTATTTAATCCTAACCCTAAAAAACCAACGAGTCACACACTAAGCATAGCAATTATATCAAATGGCCAATCGAATTTTTATTCAACCATATAGAATTAAGAATTAGAATTCCTCATTTTAGTTTTGATTGAACAAAAAAAAAGGAACGAATTTCTCTTTTTTGTTCCATCACTAGATCGAAGGGAAAGACAAATAAGGGTTTATTCTTCCCCGTCTATAAATATCCAAATTTTGATGCCTAACACTCCATAAATAGTTCGAACTGTATAGGAACAATAATCGATTTTAGCTCGAATGGTTTGCAGGGGAACCCTACCTTCTCTGATCCATTCCA